ATTTCTAGTACTAAGAATGCTAGTAACAATGAGAAAAATGATAATAAAACGGAAGAGGAAGAGGAAGAGGAAGAGGAAGAGGAAGAGGAAGAGGAAGAGGAAGAGGAAGAGGAAGAGGAAGAGGAAGAGGAAGAGGAAGAGGTAGCTCTGATACGTTACTCCCAACAATCGTGTTTTCGTCGCAATCTAATCAAAGGATCCATGCGCGCTCAAAGACGTAAAACAGTTATTTGGGACCTCTTTCAAGTAAATGCGCATTCCCCACTTTTTTTGGACCGTATATACAAAACATCTTTTTTTTATTCTTTTCATATTAATGAAATGAAGAATCTTATTTTGAGGAATTGGATGGGTAGAGAACGAGAATCTGAATTTAAAATTTTAGATTCCCATTTTGAAAATGAAGAGACAAAGGAAGAAAAGGATAAAAAAGAACGTATAGAAATATCAGAAGCTTGGGATACCTTTGTATTTATTCAAGCAATAAGAGGTTTAATGTTAGTAATCCAATCTTTTTTTAGAAAATACATTATATTGCCTTCATTTATAATAGCTAAAAATATTTTACGTATGTTATTATTTCAATTCCCCGAGTGGTACGAGGATTTGAAGGAATGGAATAGAGAAATGCATATTAAATGCACCTATAATGGTGTTCAATTATCAGAAACAGAATTTCCCCAAGATTGGTTAACAGACGGCATTCAGATAAAGATTCTATATCCTTTCTGTCTAAAACCTTGGCGAAAAGCTAAGGTACGATCTCATCATAGAGATCGAGGAGATTCAAAATATAAAAACAAAAATTTTTGTTTTTTAACAGTCTGGGGAATGGAAGCAGAACTTCCCTTTGGTTCTCCCCGAAAACGACCTTCTTTTTTTGAACCTATTTATAAAGAACTCAAAAAAAGAAATAGAAGGGTAAAAAATAAGATTTTACAAGTTATAAACTTTTTGAAGGAAAGAATAAAATCCTTTATATTTATAAAAGTTAGAAAAGAAAAAACAAAATGGGTCACTAAAATATTTATAGTTATCAAACTCATAATGAAAAAATTGGAAAAAATAAATCCAATTTTTTTATTTGAGTTGAGGAAAGAAAAAGTATATGAAATGAAGGAAAACGAAAAAGATTTACAAAAAAATAAAAAGATTCTTCGCGAATCATCTGTTCGAATTCGACCAAAAAATTGGTTAAATTATTCACTAATAGAAAGAAGAATGAAAGATCTTTCTGATAAGACAATAAAAATCAGGAATCAAATAGAACGAAACGAAAAAGAAAAAAAAAAAGATATAGTTCTAATTTATGATAATAAAAGGCCGGAATCTTTGAAAATCTTAAAAAGGAAAAATATCCGATTAATGCGTAAATCGCACTACTTTATAAAATCATTCATTGAAAAAATATACATAGATATTTTACTATGTACCATTAGCATTCCTAAGATCAATGCAAAACTTTTCTTTAAATCAAAAAAAAATATCTTTAATAAATCCATTTACAACAATAAAAGAAATAAAGAACAAGAAGGAATTGATGAAACAAATCAAAATACAATGAAGTTTAATTTTGGTTTGACTATAAAAAAGTTGTTTTCAAATACTTATAGTACTGAGAATAGGAATCCAAATTCCGATACTTATTGGAACTTATCTTCCCTATCTCAAGCATATGTATTTTACAAATTATCACAAACCCAATTACTTAATAAGGATCGCTTGAGACCTGTATTTCAATATAAAGGAAACTCTCCTTTTTTTAAGGAAAAATTAAAAGACTCTTGTATGATAATGATACACGGAATATTTGATTCCAAATCAAGACATAATAAAATTCATTCGTATGTAATGAACGAATGGAAAAACTGGTTAAAAGGTCATTATCAATACGATCCATCTCAAAAAAAATGGTCTCGATTAGTAACTAAAGAATGGCGAAATAGAATCAATCAACACTGTATGATTCAAAACCAAAACAAGGAATCAATCCAATTGGATTTATATAAAAAATACCAATTCATTCATTCCATGAAAAAAAATAACTATGCAGCGGATTCTTTTATGAGTCAAAAAGAAAAATGGAAAAAAAATCACAGATATGATCTTTTATCATATAAATACATAAGTCCTCCTAATTCATATATTTCTGGATCAACATTAGAATTTGAAATAAACGGGGATCGAGAAATTCCATATCATTTCAATACATCGAAACCCGAATCATTTTATGTATTAGTAAGTATACCTAGTAATAATTATCTAGAAAAAGGATATATTATTGATAGGAATATAAATTTGGATAGAAAATATTTTGATTGTAGAATTCCTCATTTTTGTTTTAGAAAGAATATTGAGATCTGGACCAATGCACATATTGGCATGACGATTCATAAAAATACTAAGACTGAAATTAAAAATTTAAAAAAAATGAAAAAAAAAGATCTTTTTTCTACTACGGTTCGTCAAGACATCAAACCATGCAATCAAAAAAGAAACTTTTTTGATTGCATGGGAATGCATCAAGAGGGGTTCTCTGATACTGCATCAAATCATAATACTATATCCAATCTCGAATCTTGGTTCTTCCCAGAATTTGTGCAACTTTTTAACATATATAAGATTCAACCTTGGATCATTCCAATCAAATCACTCTTTTTTCATTTTAATAAAAATGAAAAAATAAATATAAATACAAAGAAAAATCCTCATGAATCGTCTAATAAAAAAGATCTTGAATTAGTAAATTACAAGCAGGAAGAACAAGAACAACAGGATCAAGGAAATCTTATATCGAATCTACGAAAACAAGAGAATAAAAAAGCTGTTGAAGAAGATTACGCAAGATTAGACATAGAAATTAAAAAGGGTAGAAAAAAAAAAAAATATCAATATAAGAGAAAAAAACAAACGGAACTAGATTACTTTTTGAAAAAATATTTCCTTTTTCAATTAAGATGGGCTGATCCCTTGAATCAAAGAATAATGAACAATATTAGGGTATATTGTCTCCTACTTAGACTGATAAACCCAAAGGAAATTGCCATATCCTCGATTCAAAGAGGTGAAATAAATCTAGACGAAATGCTAATTCAAAAGGAGCTAGTTCTTACAGAATTGATAAGAAAGGGAATATTTATTATTGAACCAATTCGTCTATCTATAAGAAGGGACGGAAAATCTATTGTATATCAAACTATGGATATTTCATTGGTTGAGAAGAAGAAGCACCAAACAAATAGAAAATACGCAAAAAAAAGACATATTGAGAAAGAGGGGTTTGAAAAATCCATTCCACGATACAGCCACTTATTTTTTAGTGAAGACAAAAATCATTATGATTTCCTTATTCCTGAAAATATTCTATCTCCTAGGCATCGGAGAGAATTTCGAATTCTAATTTGTTTCAATTCACGGAATTGGAATGTTTTGGATAGAAATCCAAGATTTTGCAATGAAAAGAAAATAAAAAACTGTGGACAATTTTTGAATCAGAACAAGCATATTAACACCGATGCAAAAAATTTAATTAAATTCAAATTGTTTCTTTGGCCCAATTATCGATTAGAAGATTTAGCTTGTATGAATCGTTATTGGTTTGATACCAATAACAGCAGTCGTTTCAGTATGTCAAGAATACATATGTATTCACAATTCAGAATGAATTCAATTCAAATGCAAAATTAAAAAATTTTTATTTTTATATTTTTTTTATATTTTATAGTGGATTTCCTACATATCGTGTGACATATTCTGTAGATGAAAGCCGAAATATATAGACTGTATAACATTAGAATTTCTAACACATGATGCTGATTTCATAGTGTATCCATTTTCACTAGGAGTAGCAGAACCTTTTTAGTTTAAGTAAAACTAAATCGTTCTATTTCGTGAATGCATATATTTATCAGACCCTTTTTATCCAATATCCAAATCCAATTTCGATTTATACTAGATGAAAATAACTGTCATAATAAATCTTATTATTTTTCCTGATCGGTAAAATTCACAGAAAATAAAAATTTTAATTTATTTTATGGTCAAAAATTCATTTATCTCAGTTATTCCACAAGAAGAAAAAGACGAAAATAGTGGGTCTGTTGAATTTCAAGTATTCCATTTCACCAGTAAGATACGGAGACTTACTTCACATTTAGAATTGCACAAAAGAGATTTTTTATCACAAAGGGGTCTGCGAATAATTCTGGGAAAACGTCAACGATTATTGACTTATTTGTCAAAGAAAAATAAAGTGCGTTATAAGAGATTAATGGATCAGTTAGATATTCGGGAACCAAAAACTCGTTAATTTAAATTAAATTTATTATTTGAGTTTATTATTATTTATTATTAGCCTTGTTATTTTTTTATTTTTTTTTTTATTTATTATTTATATTATATTTAATTATTTTATAATAATTATAATAATTGATAATAATTATTTAATATTTAATAATATAATAGTTTTATTTTAGATTTATATTATAGTTATTTTTTATATTATTTTTATATTATAGTTATAATATTAGAATATTCTTATTTTAATTTTTTTTTTTTTTTTTGATAGAATTTACATTTTATATATGACTATATGAATATGAATAGGATTATTTAGAATTACTAGAATTATACTAAATTCAATTTAAATTAGGATAAATTAGGATATATATATATGAAAAATGAAAATATAATATATTTAATATTAAGAAAATAAACATGATTCGTATGTACAACTCATATTTCATGGTTATTCAAACGTAAATCAAAGGATCTTGGCCCTTTCTCATAAACAGATTTTAAAATCTATTGATTCTATAAATTTTAAAAAATCATTGATTCGTCTGGTATCTACAATAGAAAATATATGATTTCCATCATTTTCTAATTAAAATTTTATCAGATCGAAAATCTTTTGTGTTCAAAACTTCAATTTATAGACCCAATGTCGCATTCAGTAAAAATTTATGATACATGTATAGGGTGTACCCAATGTGTACGAGCTTGTCCCACGGATGTATTAGAAATGATACCTTGGGACGGATGTAAAGCTAAGCAAATTGCTTCCGCGCCAAGAACCGAGGATTGTGTAGGTTGTAAGAGATGTGAATCCGCTTGCCCAACGGATTTTTTGAGTGTCCGTGTTTATTTATGGCATGAAACAACTCGCAGCATGGGTCTTTCTTATTGATATGTAACAAAAAACTCCCCTTGAATCATTTGATTCCTCTTTACCGAGAAAACTCCGTACTCGAGAAAAGAAAATAAAAATATATTATTCTTCTCCCGAGCACGGAGTTTTCTGGTCAAAATTTATCTTGTCTTTATCACGAGTTATTTTCCTTGGTTAACAATACTTCTGGTTTTGCCGATATTTGCGGGTTCTTCAATTGTCCTTTTCCTTCATAAAGGAAATAAGGCGTATAGGAGGGATACTATATGTATATGTATCCTGGAGCTCCCTCTAATGACCTATGTATTTTGTTCCAATTGGACGATCCATTAAACCAATTCAATATCAATAATATAAAGATTCAATAATCAATAAAAATATTATACAAAATATTCTGAATATTCTTATATTATATATATATAATTTATATAATTAAATATAATAAATATAATTTATAATTAATTAAATATTAAATAAAATTAAATAAAATTAAATAAAATGTATAATATCTAAATATATAATATGATTATGATATATAATAATATATGTAATATATGTAATAATATTCTTATTATAATATATATATAATATAGATATAGAATATAATAATAAAACAATAAAAACAATAATAAAATAAAAAAAGCTAGGTTTCTATTATAGTTATAGTTTATAATACATAAATGGAAAAGTTTATTATGAAAACTGAACTTACGAAAATACTAACTGAATATTCTTGATATTGAACTTGAACATTTCCATATGAATGGAAATGCATTTTGCTTCATTGTTTACTAAACTCTATTGAATATAGACAATTCAACATGAATTTATTATTATTCTTTCAGGTAAGCCGCCATGGTGAAATTGGTAGACACGCTGCTCTTAGGAAGCAGTGCTAGAGCATCTCGGTTCGAGTCCGAGTGGCGGCATAAAATTATATATTATTATTTAATATTTTAATATAATTATTTTTAATAATTATATTTTCCCTTAACATTAGTAAGTAAGATTATCAAATTTATAGATATTTTATATATTTCCATTTATATTTATGTTTTATAGATTTAGGATTTATTAATTTATTATAGTTCAATTATGGATCTCTTTATATTTTATATTTATTTTTTATTAAATATTAAAGAATATTGATATTGAATTTTAATTCGTTTTTTATTTATTTATTTTTAAAATTTATGCTCTTATATTATTGATATTGATGGAATCGCTATAGGTAATGACTAATAAAGAGTAATCCATTTTGAACAATATATGTCTTTCACATACAACGATAAAAATGAGTCACCTATCTTTGAATGGCAGTTCCAAAAAAACGTACTTCTATGTCAAAAAAGCATATTCGTAGAAATCCTTGGAAAAAAAAAGGCTCTTTAGCGGCAGTAAAAGCTTTTTCTTTAGCTAAATCTGTTTCTACCGGACAGTCAAAAAGTTTTTTATTGGGACTATTGGGACAAAAAAACGTTTTTAAAAATCTTAATTGATATGTCTCAAAGAACTTCAAATTTTATATTTTTGACTTGGAAGACAAATAATTGACATTTACTAATGTATTATTAATGTATATTGTATATTGTATTTTTTTTTTAATATTTATTTTAATCTCCAATTTCAATTATTTATTATTTAATAGGGACCCTTTTTTATGTTTATGATATTTGTGACCTTAGAACATATATTAACTCATATTTCCTTTTCGATCATCTCAATTGTGATTATGATTCATTTGATGAACTTATTAGTCTATGAAATAAAAGGATTGCGTAATTCGTCAGAAAAGGGGATGATAGCTACTTTTTTCTCTATAACAGGGTTTTTAGTTATTCGTTGGATTTCTTCAGGACATTTTCCCTTAAGTAATTTATATGAATCATTAATCTTCCTTTCGTGGAATTTCTCTATTATTCATATGATTCCATATCTTGGGAATCATAAAAATTATTTAAGCACAATAACTGCACCAAGTGCCATTTTTACCCAAGGTTTTGCCACGTCAGGTCTTTCAATTGAAATGCATCAATCCGCAATATTAGTACCTGCTCTACAGTCTCACTGGTTAATGATGCATGTCAGTATGATGCTATTGAGCTATGCAGTTCTTTTATGCGGATCATTATTATCAGTTGCTCTTATAGTGATTACATTTCGAAAAAATATCGATTTTTTTTTTAACAAGAATTTTATAAGCTTAAGGAAGTCATTTTTCTTTGTTGGTACGATAGAATATTTGAACGAAAAAGAAAGTGTATTTAAAAAGACTTCTTTTCTCTCATTTCTAAATTTTTACAAATATCAATTAATTCAGCGTTTGGATTATTGGAGTTATCGTGTCATTAGTTTAGGGTTTACCTTTTTAACCATAGGCATTCTTTCTGGAGCAGTATGGGCTAATGAAGCATGGGGTTCTTATTGGAATTGGGATCCTAAGGAAACTTGGGCATTTATTACTTGGACCATATTTGCAATCTATTTACATATTAGAACAAATAAAAAATTGCAAGACCAAGGCACAAATTCGGCATTTGTGGCTTCTATAGGATTTCTCCTAATTTGGATATGCTATTTTGGGATCAATCTATTAGGAATCGGGTTCCATAGTTATGGTTCATTCCCATTTATATCTAATTGAATAAAATAAACTACATGAAGAACACATAAAAACATCGTCTGATAGACATTGTCTATCAAATGAGTATTTGTGCGAGTTTTTGAAAACCGTTTGAATGGAGGAATTATTCAAATGGTTCTCAAAAACTCTAGATGTATTTCATTACAATTCTAATTCACTCTTCATTTTTTTCATTGTACAATGAAGAATCGTGAAAAGATGAAAGTCAAAGAATTATAAGACTTTCCTTCTAATTAATTAGAATTTTCTAAGCTATAAAAAGAATTAGTATCTATATTTCTATAAAAATAATAAAAATTATTAGCTAATATAACTTGTACCTTGTCAACCGATAACGGAAGAACGAAATCAGGATAAATCTCAATTCCTATTACAGGTAGAAAGATACAGATCGAAAGAAATAGTTTTCGCGGTCCAGAATATGAAAATTTATAGTTTGGTATATTGAATAGCTTGTATTCATAGAAAATATGACGTAGCATAGACAATAAAAAAATAGGAGTTAATATCATTCCAATTGCTATTACAAAAGTAATTAACATTTTTGGCATGAAAAGATATTTTTGGTTAGTAATTATTCCAAAAAAGACTAAGAATTCTGCAACAAAACCACTCATTCCTGGTAATACAAGAGAAGCCATCGAGAAACTACTAAACATGGTAAATATCAATATTTTTTCCATTGGTATAGATATTCCCCACCATCTCGTCGAGATAAACAAAACGTATTCTATCCCAACTCGTTTCTGCTAAGAAAAAAGTGCAGCACCGATCAATCCATGAGAGAGTATTTGTAAAATGGCTCCATTGAGTCCCATGCCAGTTATAGAACCAATTCCTATAATTATGAAACCCATATGAGATACGTAAGAATAGGCAATATGCTTTTTAAAATTGCGTTGACCAAGAGATGTTGAAGCTGCATAAAAGATTTGTATTATTCCTACTATGATCAACCAGAGAGAGAATTTAGAATGAGCGTGAGCTAACAATTCCATATTGATCCGAATCAATCCATATGTTCCCATCTTTAATAAGATTCCAGCTAGAAGCATACATGTACTGTAATGCGCTTCCCCGTGGGTATCTGGTAATCATGTATGTAGGGGTATCATCGGCGATTTGACAGCATAAGCTATAAGAAAACCAAAATGGAATATTATTTCCAATGCTGTGGGATATGATTGATTAGCTAATTTTTCGAAATCTAATGTTTGTTGGTTCAAGTGATAAATCCTGTCAGTAAAATGGGTCCTATGGAAAGTCCATCGATTCCCAGTCTCCAGTGAAAATAAAAAAATATTTATCCATTTAGAATCTTCCTTGAATTGGTTTAATGGATCGTCCAATTGGAACAAAATACATAGGTCATTAGAGGGAGCTCCAGGATACATATACATATAGTATCCCTCCTATACGCCTTATTTCCTTTATGAAGGAAAAGGACAATTGAAGAACCCGCAAATATCGGCAAAACCAGAAGTATTGTTAACCAAGGAAAATAACTCGTGATAAAGACAAGATAAATTTTGACCAGAAAACTCCGTGCTCGGGAGAAGAATAATATATTTTTATTTTCTTTTCTCGAGTACGGAGTTTTCTCGGTAAAGAGGAATCAAATGATTCAAGGGGAGTTTTTTGTTACATATCAATAAGAAAGACCCATGCTGCGAGTTGTTTCATGCCATAAATAAACACGGACACTCAAAAAATCCGTTGGGCAAGCGGATTCACATCTCTTACAACCTACACAATCCTCGGTTCTTGGCGCGGAAGCAATTTGCTTAGCTTTACATCCGTCCCAAGGTATCATTTCTAATACATCCGTGGGACAAGCTCGTACACATTGGGTACACCCTATACATGTATCATAAATTTTTACTGAATGCGACATTGGGTCTATAAATTGAAGTTTTGAACACAAAAGATTTTCGATCTGATAAAATTTTAATTAGAAAATGATGGAAATCATATATTTTCTATTGTAGATACCAGACGAATCAATGATTTTTTAAAATTTATAGAATCAATAGATTTTAAAATCTGTTTATGAGAAAGGGCCAAGATCCTTTGATTTACGTTTGAATAACCATGAAATATGAGTTGTACATACGAATCATGTTTATTTTCTTAATATTAAATATATTATATTTTCATTTTTCATATATATATATCCTAATTTATCCTAATTTAAATTGAATTTAGTATAATTCTAGTAATTCTAAATAATCCTATTCATATTCATATAGTCATATATAAAATGTAAATTCTATCAAAAAAAAAAAAAAAAATTAAAATAAGAATATTCTAATATTATAACTATAATATAAAAATAATATAAAAAATAACTATAATATAAATCTAAAATAAAACTATTATATTATTAAATATTAAATAATTATTATCAATTATTATAATTATTATAAAATAATTAAATATAATATAAATAATAAATAAAAAAAAAAATAAAAAAATAACAAGGCTAATAATAAATAATAATAAACTCAAATAATAAATTTAATTTAAATTAACGAGTTTTTGGTTCCCGAATATCTAACTGATCCATTAATCTCTTATAACGCACTTTATTTTTCTTTGACAAATAAGTCAATAATCGTTGACGTTTTCCCAGAATTATTCGCAGACCCCTTTGTGATAAAAAATCTCTTTTGTGCAATTCTAAATGTGAAGTAAGTCTCCGTATCTTACTGGTGAAATGGAATACTTGAAATTCAACAGACCCACTATTTTCGTCTTTTTCTTCTTGTGGAATAACTGAGATAAATGAATTTTTGACCATAAAATAAATTAAAATTTTTATTTTCTGTGAATTTTACCGATCAGGAAAAATAATAAGATTTATTATGACAGTTATTTTCATCTAGTATAAATCGAAATTGGATTTGGATATTGGATAAAAAGGGTCTGATAAATATATGCATTCACGAAATAGAACGATTTAGTTTTACTTAAACTAAAAAGGTTCTGCTACTCCTAGTGAAAATGGATACACTATGAAATCAGCATCATGTGTTAGAAATTCTAATGTTATACAGTCTATATATTTCGGCTTTCATCTACAGAATATGTCACACGATATGTAGGAAATCCACTATAAAATATAAAAAAAATATAAAAATAAAAATTTTTTAATTTTGCATTTGAATTGAATTCATTCTGAATTGTGAATACATATGTATTCTTGACATACTGAAACGACTGCTGTTATTGGTATCAAACCAATAACGATTCATACAAGCTAAATCTTCTAATCGATAATTGGGCCAAAGAAACAATTTGAATTTAATTAAATTTTTTGCATCGGTGTTAATATGCTTGTTCTGATTCAAAAATTGTCCACAGTTTTTTATTTTCTTTTCATTGCAAAATCTTGGATTTCTATCCAAAACATTCCAATTCCGTGAATTGAAACAAATTAGAATTCGAAATTCTCTCCGATGCCTAGGAGATAGAATATTTTCAGGAATAAGGAAATCATAATGATTTTTGTCTTCACTAAAAAATAAGTGGCTGTATCGTGGAATGGATTTTTCAAACCCCTCTTTCTCAATATGTCTTTTTTTTGCGTATTTTCTATTTGTTTGGTGCTTCTTCTTCTCAACCAATGAAATATCCATAGTTTGATATACAATAGATTTTCCGTCCCTTCTTATAGATAGACGAATTGGTTCAATAATAAATATTCCCTTTCTTATCAATTCTGTAAGAACTAGCTCCTTTTGAATTAGCATTTCGTCTAGATTTATTTCACCTCTTTGAATCGAGGATATGGCAATTTCCTTTGGGTTTATCAGTCTAAGTAGGAGACAATATACCCTAATATTGTTCATTATTCTTTGATTCAAGGGATCAGCCCATCTTAATTGAAAAAGGAAATATTTTTTCAAAAAGTAATCTAGTTCCGTTTGTTTTTTTCTCTTATATTGATATTTTTTTTTTTTTCTACCCTTTTTAATTTCTATGTCTAATCTTGCGTAATCTTCTTCAACAGCTTTTTTATTCTCTTGTTTTCGTAGATTCGATATAAGATTTCCTTGATCCTGTTGTTCTTGTTCTTCCTGCTTGTAATTTACTAATTCAAGATCTTTTTTATTAGACGATTCATGAGGATTTTTCTTTGTATTTATATTTATTTTTTCATTTTTATTAAAATGAAAAAAGAGTGATTTGATTGGAATGATCCAAGGTTGAATCTTATATATGTTAAAAAGTTGCACAAATTCTGGGAAGAACCAAGATTCGAGATTGGATATAGTATTATGATTTGATGCAGTATCAGAGAACCCCTCTTGATGCATTCCCATGCAATCAAAAAAGTTTCTTTTTTGATTGCATGGTTTGATGTCTTGACGAACCGTAGTAGAAAAAAGATCTTTTTTTTTCATTTTTTTTAAATTTTTAATTTCAGTCTTAGTATTTTTATGAATCGTCATGCCAATATGTGCATTGGTCCAGATCTCAATATTCTTTCTAAAACAAAAATGAGGAATTCTACAATCAAAATATTTTCTATCCAAATTTATATTCCTATCAATAATATATCCTTTTTCTAGATAATTATTACTAGGTATACTTACTAATACATAAAATGATTCGGGTTTCGATGTATTGAAATGATATGGAATTTCTCGATCCCCGTTTATTTCAAATTCTAATGTTGATCCAGAAATATATGAATTAGGAGGACTTATGTATTTATATGATAAAAGATCATATCTGTGATTTTTTTTCCATTTTTCTTTTTGACTCATAAAAGAATCCGCTGCATAGTTATTTTTTTTCATGGAATGAATGAATTGGTATTTTTTATATAAATCCAATTGGATTGATTCCTTGTTTTGGTTTTGAATCATACAGTGTTGATTGATTCTATTTCGCCATTCTTTAGTTACTAATCGAGACCATTTTTTTTGAGATGGATCGTATTGATAATGACCTTTTAACCAGTTTTTCCATTCGTTCATTACATACGAATGAATTTTATTATGTCTTGATTTGGAATCAAATATTCCGTGTATCATTATCATACAAGAGTCTTTTAATTTTTCCTTAAAAAAAGGAGAGTTTCCTTTATATTGAAATACAGGTCTCAAGCGATCCTTATTAAGTAATTGGGTTTGTGATAATTTGTAAAATACATATGCTTGAGATAGGGAAGATAAGTTCCAATAAGTATCGGAATTTGGATTCCTATTCTCAGTACTATAAGTATTTGAAAACAACTTTTTTATAGTCAAACCAAAATTAAACTTCATTGTATTTTGATTTGTTTCATCAATTCCTTCTTGTTCTTTATTTCTTTTATTGTTGTAAATGGATTTATTAAAGATATTTTTTTTTGATTTAAAGAAAAGTTTTGCATTGATCTTAGGAATGCTAATGGTACATAGTAAAATATCTATGTATATTTTTTCAATGAATGATTTTATAAAGTAGTGCGATTTACGCATTAATCGGATATTTTTCCTTTTTAAGATTTTCAAAGATTCCGGCCTTTTATTATCATAAATTAGAACTATATCTTTTTTTTTTTCTTTTTCGTTTCGTTCTATTTGATTCCTGATTTTTATTGTCTTATCAGAAAGATCTTTCATTCTTCTTTCTATTAGTGAATAATTTAACCAATTTTTTGGTCGAATTCGAACAGATGATTCGCGAAGAATCTTTTTATTTTTTTGTAAATCTTTTTCGTTTTCCTTCATTTCATATACTTTTTCTTTCCTCAACTCAAATAAAAAAATTGGATTTATTTTTTCCAATTTTTTCATTATGAGTTTGATAACTATAAATATTTTAGTGACCCATTTTGTTTTTTCTTTTCTAACTTTTATAAATATAAAGGATTTTATTCTTTCCTTCAAAAAGTTTATAACTTGTAAAATCTTATTTTTTACCCTTCTATTTCTTTTTTTGAGTTCTTTATAAATAGGTTCAAAAAAAGAAGGTCGTTTTCGGGGAGAACCAAAGGGAAGTTCTGCTTCCATTCCCCAGACTGTTAAAAAACAAAAATTTTTGTTTTTATATTTTGAATCTCCTCGATCTCTATGATGAGATCGTACCTTAGCTTTTCGCCAAGGTTTTAGACAGAAAGGATATAGAATCTTTATCTGAATGCCGTCTGTTAACCAATCTTGGGGAAATTCTGTTTCTGATAATTGAACACCATTATAGGTGCATTTAATATGCATTTCTCTATTCCATTCCTTCAAATCCTCGTACCACTCGGGGAATTGAAATAATAACATACGTAAAATATTTTTAGCTATTATAAATGAAGGCAATATAATGTATTTTCTAAAAAAAGATTGGATTACTAACATTAAACCTCTTATTGCTTGAATAAATACAAAGGTATCCCAAGCTTCTGATATTTCTATACGTTCTTTTTTATCCTTTTCTTCCTTTGTCTCTTCATTTTCAAAATGGGAATCTAAAATTTTAAATTCAGATTCTCGTTCTCTACCCATCCAATTCCTCAAAATAAGATTCTTCATTTCATTAATATGAAAAGAATAAAAAAAAGATGTTTTGTATATACGGTCCAAAAAAAGTGGGGAATGCGCATTTACTTGAAAGAGGTCCCAAATAACTGTTTTACGTCTTTGAGCGCGCATGGATCCTTTGATTAGATTGCGACGAAAACACGATTGTTGGGAGTAACGTATCAGAGCTACCTCTTCCTCTTCCTCTTCCTCTTCCTCTTCCTCTTCCTCTTCCTCTTCCTCTTCCTCTTCCTCTTCCTCTTCCTCTTCCTCTTCCTCTTCCGTTTTATTATCATTTTTCTCATTGTTACTAGCATTCTTAGTACTAGAAATAGAATTGGTATTTTGATCATTATCGTTATAAATTACAACACGTTTGGCTCTTCTTGAATGAATCTCATGCTCTTCTTCTTCTAATTCTTCTTCATTTTCTTTTTCCTCTTCTTCCAACAAATCCTCGGTTAATTTGTATGACCATCTAGACACCTTTTTACTGACTTCTTTTATTTTAATTCCAATATCTTTCTTTTTCTTTGTTTTTTGATCTTTTGTAATTACATCGAATACAAATTGCAAAGATTTTGCTTGACTTTCTGAATCAATTATTTTTGCTTCTGTCAATAAAGGACATTTTTCAAAATTAAAAATGTGTCCGCACTCAGAAGATAATTCATCAATTGAGA